TCTGTTGCGGATCGAGGGCCCCTTCCCCTTCTTCAAACTCCGATTCGTATTTTTCATATAGAAATCCCTGATCAACGATAGAACAAGATCCATTTTGCATCATATCTAACTGATTCCTTGGTTCGGACCGAAGAAGTAATGTCACTCGATTATTATCAAACTGACTGCAATATTTTTCTGTCCGTGAGGATCCCGCCAGAGCCAGAGCGCCTTCTACTTCTAATAGTAATAATAGTAATAGGCCATGAACTAGATCAGAATCATTCTCAACGAATCCATAAGAAGTGATCCAATTTTTTTCATCGTGTCTGGATGAAGACCAAAGATCTTGAGCGACCGATCCGGCAGAACAACTCAAAAGATAAAGAAGTATCGTGAATTTCTTCATGCTCGTTCCAAGTTCGAAGTACCATTTGTACAAATAAGAATCCCCTACCTTACATGATTTCTTCTTCATATAGATAGATATAGGATCTATGGGGCAATTACTTAGAAGTACATTTTGTGTAACAGCCTTTCCTATCTGATAGAAAAGGATCCCATGATCCTGAACCGATCTTATCTGGGATCGAAAATCCCAAGTTTTTCTATGAAGAGCTGATCTAATTGTATTAGTTTCTATAATGGATTTCTTCTGTGTAATACTAATTGATAGGGCCTCATTGATAAGTGCTACAAGATCTCGCGCATTGGAACCCATGGTTATGGACCCGAATCCGTTAGTATGGAACATCTTCTTTTCCAAGTGAAATCCCCTAGTATATGAAAGAATGAAAAAGTGCTTTCGTTGTTGTGGAAGAAGAAGCCTTCGTATCTTAATGCATGTATTGAATTTATTCGGAGCTATTAGAGCGGGATCCACTTTTTGGGGAATATGAGTCGAAGCAATAACAAGAATCTTTCCAGTGGAACATCTTTCACAATCCCTGGAGAGATAGTTCTCTAATAGACCGAGGGATAAGTAATTCGACTCATTCACATGCAGATCATGAATGTTTGGAATCCATATTATGCAAGGAGACATTGCTTTTGCTAATTCGAATTGAAGGGTTATATCAAATCGGTCTATTTTCGGCGTCATATACATAGTTAGCACATTCGTCATAGTTAGCAGCTCCGTATCAATATCAAGGTCATCATCACTATCATCAATATCGTCACTATCATCAATATCGATATCATCAAGAAGATAACCTTTAGGCTTGTCATCCAGGAACTTGTTCGGAAATACCGTAATGAAAGGAACATAGGAGTTTGTCGCTAGGTATTTGACCAAACAGGATCGTCCAGTTCCTATAGAACCTATCACTAAAAGACCTCTAGAAGGGGATAGGGCTAAGCGGAGCGAAAAGGGTTTTCCATGAGGAGATGGGGAAGGGGAATGAAAACTATCAGCCCCACACGAGGTTTGTGAATAAGTGATTGTCTGATAATGAGCAAGAAATATCCGTCTTTCTGCTAAACAGGATCTATTGAACTCATAATTCATTAGATCCTTTTGATGAATGTCAACTAAGTATCGTAAGGAAATTGATCCCGGTTGTTCAATCATTTGATAACCAGAGTCATTCTTTGTTAAATGATCACTATGAGTCAGACTCAATAGGATTTGATCAATCCTTTTTTCTGTCGTTAAGGTGGAGAACTGAACCAAGAATTCTCTTTCTTCATCATCAATCGAATCACTGTTCGCGACCCAGAATTCTATTTTCTCATCAATCCAATCACCGTTCACGTTTTTTCTTTTTCTTATCAATGAATAGATCTCTTTACTTGTACGACTTAGATGTCTCGTATTTCTCGAAAAAATGATTCGATTGATGGGATTTGGTATGAGATCGATGAGATTGATCTTCCAATATTTCTTCTTAGAACGGATTGATTTGACCCCATAAGCGGGACCACCACCCAATAGCATGTTGCCACCAGAAGCAGAACCCCGTATTTCTTCCAGAGAATCTCCTAATTGTTCCAGAACAACTAGAAAGAGATTCTTTAACCAGAAAGGATTCATTTCAGATGTAGGATACCTATCCAGAAGTTTTCGAGATTCCATCATGTATGATGGAATCATCAAAGATTTGATCTTTTCTAACTCTGTCTGTAACTCACTAGAGGCTCGGGAAACAAAGAGAAGATGTATACGAACGAGATATCCAGCAACAAGAAGAAGTAAAAAGATGGAATAGAGGAACTCCCGAGCATTTGTTGATCTCAGATGTGTCCGTATCAATGGAACGGGTGACTCATTATTTCGATGAATCATTTCGTCGGACAGAAGAAGATTCTGTAAACATTGACTCGAAATCTCACTTATCAGAGTCCATTGTGGAAGAATCTTCTGAGGAATTGGCCGTGATATATCTGATCCATGCATCATATCATGAAAAATGGATACAAATTTTTGACTACTACTCAGTATCGGCAATGGGTCTGAAAGAGTATCTAAAAGGGTGAAATTGAGATATTTGCACCCTGTCGAAGTAAGGAACCATGGCAT